TACTCATTAAATTGGAAATATTGATCCAATTCAAAAAAAAAAATTATGTTTCGCAATTACAATTAAATAATCCAATTTTCCATTTTTAATTGACCCTTGGATACAAATCACGAGAATGTATATTTTTCCTCGAATCCTTCGTTAAGAGGTAAAGGATTAAATCCTTTTAAGAAATAAAGTTTTTCTTCGGAATATAAATTAAATCAAACCGAGGGATCCCTTAACTAGAAAAGGGATTAATAAAACGAATCACACTTTTACCACTAAACTATACCCGCTACAATGCGATTATTGTATATAAATGAAACTTTTGTCGAACAAAAAAAGGTAATCGGACGTAATCAAGATAGGATCCAAAACAAAATAATGATGAAAATTATAGCATTGACGTGTGTGTTTGCTTTGGTTTTGTCAGTAAACCTAATCAGATTAGTAAAAGAGCACTCCTAATTCAAAATGAAAATAAAGAAAGAACAAGTTCTTTCTTTTGTTGGAGGATTTTTGACAGAACAGATAGGGCTCGATAAAACTATTTATGTTATGACATAAGAATGCATTGCATAACAATCCACAGTTCCTTATTTTTTTTTTCTTTTTTTCCAGTAAAGGAAAAAAATAAGAAAAGAAAGAATAATAATAATAAAAAATGATACTTTGATTCTATAGAATGAAATTCCATATCATAGGAATGGAAAGATCTTTTCTTCTGATTGTTGTTTCAATAATCAATAATAAGCATTTTTGTTTTCCAACAAATCATTTTATCTATGATTTGGAATGGAACAAAAAATGGCCCGGCTAGGTACTGACCAGGCCAGGCCGTGAAAAGAAAAAAAGCTCTTTCGGAAGAAGAGGTATTCTTTTTTTATTTTTTTTTTTTTATTCGAAATATCTCTTTAGAACCTTTTCTTTATCGAAATGGGATTGCTTATAAAAGTAGTATATATTAAATTAAAGTTGTATATATCAATAGAGTAAAAAAAAATAAAGAGAGATAAAGAAAAGAAAGACTTTTTTTCAAGCCTTACTTTTTGTGTAATGTAAGATAGTAATTATCCTTTTTCAATTGGGAGAGATGGCTGAGTGGACTAAAGCGTCGGATTGCTAATCCGTTGTACGAGTTTTTCGTACCGAGGGTTCGAATCCCTCTCTTTCCGTTTCCGTTGATGACTTGTTATTTTATTTATTTTTTTTTTCAAAACCTTTCCTTTGTTTTTGTTTTTTTTTTATTTCATATAATAAATAAGGATGTACAATAGATAAAATCCTAAGTAAGAACATTGAAAAATTAAGCAAGTAAAAAGAAAGGGCTTTTTATTCTTCACGTCCAGGATTACGTCCTGGATCATTAGATAGGAATCCAAAGATGAAGAGAGAAACAAAAAATATTACTACTGTGTAAACAAAGAGTTTGAGAGTAAGCATTACACAATCTCCAAGATCTTTTTTTTTTTGAAAAAAAAAAGAGAATAGATTCTCCATTTTTATACCCCATAGCCTATTTTGACACCAATAAACAAAATGGTTTCTCGAAATCAAAAATCAAAAAGAATTTTCAGAAATTCATTTGGAATAAGAGTCGAGTCTTTCATTAAAAAAAAATATCTTTCCTATTTTGAAATGACTCGAAAAGGGTTTTTCAATAAATGAAAAAGAATCCGAATGAGGAAAGAGGGTGAGTCAGATTTGTTGCAGCTATCTAAGAATTGTTTGAATCGAGGGTTCATGCTGTAAGACTTATCCGATCTTATCCATTGTTCCCATTTTTTTTTCGAATAAATCATGTCTAGGACAGTATTAAAGATCTCATCGAAAACTTACAGCAGCTTGCCAAACAAAGGCTAAGAGAAAAAAGAGAAGGGGTATTACTGGCATAAAATCTACGATTGGATTCAAAAAAGCGTAGGCCTCAGGCAATTTGGCTAAGAAAAAACTACTTGAATAAAGGGTGGAATGAAGACAGATACAGATCAAACTAAAGATATTAAGCATAACAAACATTTTTTTTTCTTGGACTTGGAGATAATTGTATTTTGATTGAGTTATTGTTATTGATAATTGATATCCCTTAAAAATGAAAAAAGTAAGGTATACCAAAAAATCCTTCTTTGAACTCACCCAATCAAAAATCCTTCAATTCTCAAAAAAGAATAGAAGAAATCATACTTTTATACAATATCTTAATTGAATTATATGTAATGATCAATAAATTCAGCTTCATTGTATATCTACACGTGTCAAAACCCTAGGAACAATAGAGTCCATAGATATTTATTTTCGATTGGAATTGACGAACAACCAAAAACAATACTACTGTTTAGTAGTATTGAATAGAAATTGAAATGGGGCGTGGCCAAGTGGTAAGGCAACGGGTTTTGGTCCCGCTATTCGGAGGTTCGAATCCTTCCGTCCCAGGGAATACCTATTCTATATATAGATAGAAATATTTATTATCAGAATAAAGAAAGGTTTTCTTTTTGAACTACCTTCTCTACTCTTTAAGAGTTAAATATTGGATATTATGTGATTCTTGTTTCTGATTTTTAATGATTCTATTCTTCTTTAAATCCTATCCTATTTTTTCACAAATTAAATTCAACTAAGATCCATATAGATGAAACTGAATCGAGTTGTGATCTAGGAACCTAGATTCGAAGAATTAGAAATAACGAAAAAAGGGGGTTGCAAAAGAGGTTGAATGCGCTTTTCATCGTATGTCCATCCCCTTATACTTTGAATATTGAATATTCATATTGAAGTTTAAGTTAGTTACTTCGAAAAGCCTTACGTCCCATATAATAAGAATTAATTAACAATATAAGATAGCAATTTCACTAGCTGTGTTTGTACAAATTGGATTAAGAAATAATCAAGTTACATACATAATAACGTATCTATTTTCTTTGAACCTCATTTTTAGGTATTTCATTTCGTATTTGATTTGGTTCTCATAAAGAATTGTAAATATATGTAATAATATAGACAGGGGGTAATTCATACATCCTATATTCTATTCCCCTTGCTTTAAATACAAATTTTTGAACGAACCCCCCCCCCAGTCAAAGAAACTACGCGTAAAATGAGGAAATGCTTAATGTATTATTGTCGTTCTATTTCAGTGATAACGTTTTTTGGTTTTTTGAAAAAGATTTTGGATGCGTTAATTTGAAATATTCTATATTGAATATTCATAATTCATTCCAATGACAATTGTTCAGTCTATCTGATAGAGGGAATTCTTTTTTTTTTTTATGATTTTCTTTTTCAGTATGAAATGAAAGAAAAAGAGCCTAAATCTTCCTTTACATCAACTTTTTTTTATCCACTCCACGAAAAAAAGAAATTTATTTCTTTTTCTATCTATCTATATTTTTTTAATCACTGAGGTTTAGGTTTAATTCAAAGATGAATTATTTATGATGATAAATGCAATCTTTAGTAAAACTTTATTCAAATAGTGATATCCAGGTAGGTTTTTTTTCAATTCAATAACTATTTGAATTGAATGATTTCTTATGAGTATTTGATATTCGAAGAAGTCTAAGATTGTTGAATATATTCTCTCAAGTTACTTGAAGATGCAATGTAGATTCAATACAAAGAACTTTTTTCTTCCTAATAGTTAGAAATTAATAAATAAAATAAAAATATTGCATTCATCCAATAAAAAAAAATCGAGGATTAAATTGAATTCTTTCTAAGACTTCTTTAGAAACCAATGGAACGACCGAACAAATGACTATTCATGATTCCGTAATTGAATCAATTACATATCAGTTCCAAACTAGAGGAATGTTATGGTAAAACTTCGTTTGAAACGATGTGGTAGAAAGCAACGTGCGACTTGAAGGACATGATCAGTTGTGGATTCTTACACCCACCCTTTTTATTATATAGGAATGAAGGTGCTCTTGGCTCGACATCCTTTGTTCTGTTCCACTCGAACCCTCATTTTTTCTTGGGTTGTAGTGTAAACAGTATGTGATGTAGATGTAGCTCGAGTAGAAAGTATTGATTCATTTCTCAGGGCAAGGATCTAGGGTTAGTGCCAATTAATAAGTTGGAACAACTTCGTAAGTGTAGTCGATTTTCGATTTCTAAATCGAAAGGATCCAATTCGAGCAAGTTTCAAATCCAAAAAAGGAAAATTTGTTGGAATTAGTGAAACTCTTTTGATCAAAAGTGTATCTTGCGGGAATCAACCGTTTATGATTCTTTGATAGAAATAAATCCGAAAAAGGGCCATGTTGCTGCCATTTTGAAACGATTAAAAATCACCGAAGTAATGTCTAAACCCAATGATTCAAGGCAAAGAGAAAATATTTTGGAACAAGTAAATATCTTTTTTTTTAATTGTCTCGACAACTAGATCAAGAATAAGGAGTCCAAATATATTCTAAATGAGACAAAGAAAAAGGGGTTAGAGACCACTCAAAAAATCAAATACATAAGGGTTTTCTTTTGAGCTATTTCATATTTCCGAGTTACTCAACTTGAGTTTTGAGAATACAAATGATTTTTTTTTGATAAAGAAAAAGAAGAATAAAAAAGTATTAAATAATCTTAGTCTAATTTATTTGATTTAATGCTTTTATAGATCTATTTGACATTCGAATTGTATACATAGACATATCTTCTAATTTCTCGAGCCGTACGAAGAGAAAGCTTCGTATACGTTTCTAGGGGGGGGTTCTAGTTTATCTACGTCTATCCCAATGAGCCGTTTATCGAATCGTTGCAATTGATGTTCGATCCCGAAGAGAAGGAAGAGATCTTCGGAAAGTGGGTTTTTATGATCCGATAAATAATCAAACGTATTTAAATATTCCTGCTATTCTATTTTTTCTTGAAAAAGGTGCTCAACCTACAGGAACTGTTTATGATATTTTAAAGAAGGCGGGGGTTTGTTTTTAGAGAATTTCGTCTTAATTAAAGGAAAGTAAATTAATGAAATACAAAAGAAGAGGGTGTGGGTGATTCGTATATAGCTTTGTATAAGT